ACTAAATTATTACTTTTAGAACTATAAAAAAGATTTCTAAATGTAATGACTAGAAGTGCTACTGATAATAATGATCCACAAAGAAGAGCCGCATAGCTCAATATCATCATACTTACGTGCATTATTAACCACTCCGATTGTAGAGCAGGTACTAATATTGTGGGTTTGCGTATTTCATTTAAAAGACCCGAAGTAGCAAAGCCTTGGGTAAAAATAGTACTTGAGGCAGTTATTGTGGTTAAATCATTTTTTCTTATTTTGAAATAAGGCACTATATGAATAAGGGAGAAACTCCATGAAAGAAAAATGAATGATTCATATAAATCACTTAGGGGGAAATGGCCCGAATAAATCCAACGAGTGGTTAATAATCCTGTTAGACATAAAAAAGTAGCTATCATCCCCTTTTCTGATGAATCATATGGTTTTATTATTTCATTTCCCAATAAGGTTATCAAATGAAGTGTAATTACAATTGAAACAATAGAAAAAGAAATATGAGTTAATATATGCTCTAAAGTTGAAAATATCATAAAAATGAAAAAAAGGGGGGGATCCCCTATCTTAATTAAGAAATAGAAACGGGGAATTTAATTTATTTTTATTATAGGATCTATTGGATATCTTTTAGAAGATGGCATGCCGCCACTCGGACTCGAACCGAGATGCTCTAGCACTGCTTCCTAAGAGCAGCGTGTCTACCGATTTCACCATAGCGGCTTGCTCGAACTCATAATAGCCTATTTATATTCAATCGTCGAGATTGAACAAGTCAATTCAACCAAATCAGTTTTTTTCGTAAAGATTCAAATTGATAAAAAAATGAGTTCAAAAGTCAATTTGAAGGTTCAGTAGTTTCATTTTTTTTACTTTGATTTACTTTTATTGTCATTCTTTTTTATTTTCATTATTTATGGTTTATCTGATTTCATAAAAAAAAAAATAAAATTTTCAATGAATTTTAAATATGTCTATTTTAGATTACTCCAAATTGACACATTTTTTGTACAAAATATTGTAAAAATTAAGTTCTTTTCGTGATTATTGTAGATATCGATATATAGAAAACTAATTACATATCCATATAGTAAATAAATTAAGAAGTCAGAAAGTTATTCAAAAATTTTTAACATGGAATCAATTAGTTTCAACACGTCATTAATTTGAACTAAAAATATTATATCCGGCCTTCCCGAAAAACAGAAAAATTTTACATTATTTTAATTGTAAAGGTCGATGGGGAAAATAAGACTCCCCACCACCAAAATTTGAGTGAAAATATACTAAAAATCAAGAAAAAATTTTGTATTTTTTTTCCGAAAAAAGAAGAATTCTTTTCTAAAATGAAGGGTCCATTTCATATTGATTAGAATAGGGACTGCCAATTGTTCATTTTAGATTAACTTTGAGATTAACAAATTACTGAGCCCTTTTTTTATTTTGAGTAAAATCCATTCTGATTATTCCGATATTTTAGGACTTATATTTTAGGACTTATTTTTTTGTTGTACAAAAAAACTTTTTGAATTACCGGTAGAAAGAGATTTCCCTAATGACAAAGCTTTTAACGCCGCCCCATATCCTTTCCTTTTCCAAATATTTTTACGAATACGCTTTTTTGATATCGAAGTACGTTTTTTTGGAACTGCCATTTAAAAGTTACTCATTGTTATAGTTGGATGTGAAAGACATCTATTGTTCAAAACGAATTCTTATTTCTTATTCATTATCTATATTCTATACTTTATTTACATAGAATAATTCTAAAAATTACATATAATAAAATCCCTCAAAGGATTATCAACTTTTGCCTAATAAATTGAGTCTTTTTTTAGTCAAACTTGAGAAAACAATACACCTAATTTCAATTTGAAAATTTGAACGATTTTAACAAGACTCAGAATAAATACTAATAGAAAATGCTTCAATAAGTTAGTGCATATCTTGATTTTTTTGCATATATTGATTTTTTATTGACTTTTTTCAAAAGAGGTAAGATCCGGTGAATCCGAAACACTTAATTAAGAATAAAAATTTTTTTTATGGAACAGACCTATCAATATGCGTGGATAATACCTTTTCTTCCACTTCCAGTTCCTATGTTAATAGGGCTGGGACTTCTTCTTTTCCCGACGGCAACAAAAAGTCTTCGTCGTATGTGGGCTTTTCAGAGTGTTTTATTGTTAAGTATAGTCATGATTTTTTCTATCAATCTGTCTATTCAGCAAATAAATAGCAGTTCTGTCTATCAATATGTATGGTCTTGGATTATCAATAATGATTTTTCTTTAGAATTCGGATACTTGATCGATCCACTTACTTCTATTATGTCAATATTAATTACTACTGTTGGAATTATGGTTCTTATTTATAGTGATAATTATATGTCTCATGATCACGGATACTTGAGATTTTTTGCTTATATGAGTTTTTTCAGTACTTCCATGTTGGGATTAGTTACTAGTTCAAATTTGATACAAATTTATATTTTTTGGGAATT